ATGTATTGAACAGAAGCAAAAGCCTCAGTAACGGTTGGACGATAGTAAAACGTCATAGCAAATCCTGTAGCTACTTGTACTAAAAAACAAGTAAGCGTAATTCCTCCTAAACAATAAAATAGATTGACATGAGGAGGAACATATTTACTAGTTATATCATCTGCAATCGCCTGAATCTCGAGACGTTCTTCGAACCAATCATAGACTTTATTGAGATAGGGAAACTAGGGAGACCCCCCCTCCGAGAACCGTATAGGAGAATTTCATCTCGTACAGCTCAAACAGAACCACCCAAATAATAGTTGAAACAGATATATGGAATAGAAATTTTTGATTTCTTAATCCTATAGAGTTAGAAAATTCAACAATCTTCTCTAAAGATAACTGACTATATGTAAAAAGAAAAACCCGAAAACTCTTCTTTGTGGTTATAATGCCAAAATATCAAGTCAACTCATTCAGTTCTTGGTGTTGAGCAGTATAGGCCTCTTGAATTTGCTATTTATACATTTTTTTTTATTGTCATTAATTTTGTATTGTTGTTTGTATGTACTCTTTCGTTACTGGTTTTTTTGATTAGTGATTGATAGGAATTTTCTTGTTAAGATCCTAGAAATCGATTGAAACCTCAGATTCACACTAGACCCACGATGATTCAATAAAATCTTTAACCTAAGTTTAAGTTAAGTGCAAAGATTCTCTGAGTAAGAACCGTTGTATCATCACTTATTCAATGAATAAAAAAAAATCAATATAATGATGCAAAATCCAAATAAAGGTTTTATTTTCCTCAAAAAAATAAATAGAGCCAAAGAGTTTAAAAGAAAAAAACTTTCAATTTCTACCCTCTAACTCTTCTCTTTAAACTTTTTTCAAGTTTGGTTACGAGATCTGAATATTAAGTCTGAATCATAGTTGTAAAACTTCGTAATCTATTTCCTATATTCCGTGCTCCGCATATTCTAATAAATATCCGACGAGATAAAAAATCATCTCTAGCAAGATGACAGACCCATTCTCTGTATTATCAATAGGATCCATTAGAACAAGCCGCACACTCATATTCCAGAAATCCAGAAAGAAATTCCACGATCGAACTACCAAAATCAAATAGAAAAAAGAAAATAGAATGGGATAAAAAAAATTCCAAGACCAAAACAGTTCACATTGTATTGAAGAACTAGGGCTTACTGGTCCTTGTAAATCTAATTCATTGAAATCCCATCTAGTAAAACAGAAGAATTATAAATCTCCAAAATAATAGATAAGAATACCGCAAATAGAGCCATTGCGACACCCATCAAAGGGGTAGTTCCCCATCCAGGAGCTACTTTACCATATTCCGAATTCAATGGTTTCAATAAATCCCCCACAACAGTTCGTCTTGGACCAGATCTAGAACTACCCTCAACGCTTTGTGTAGCCATAAATCCTATTTTGTGTTAATTGAGATTTGTTGACTTTGTATGTAAATTTCTATATAATTTTATTGTAAATAAATGATCTTATCATAGATCCGTTGTACTCTTGAAAATCTATAATAATGGAAACAGCAACCCTAGTCGCCATCTCTATATCTGGTTTACTTGTAAGTTTTACTGGGTATGCCTTATATACTGCTTTTGGGCAACCCTCTCAACAACTAAGAGATCCTTTCGAGGAACACGGGGACTAGATGAAGTAATGAGCCTCCCAATATTGGGGGCTCATTACTTCATCTAAGAGAATCAAAAATCATTTCATCTTTTTAGTTGGAACTTTTGGAGGTTCTCGAAAAAAGATAGCGAAAAAAATTATTCCTAGAGTCGAGACTAAGAGGAATGTATAAACCAATGCTTCCATAGATTCAACGGTGATTTACAATTATAGCTTCCATACCTGTTTATTTATTTATTTTGGACCGTCCCCCTGCGAAAAAAGAACAAAACAAGATTCACAACAAAGGCAGCCGATGAAAATCCGGTACTCTACGTCAAATCACAAAAATAGAGGCGAAAAGTAAGAGATCACTCTTGTATCATACTACTTGTCTTCGTGTAGTTGGATCTCCAAGTTTTTGGAATGCTCCAAATTCCACTTGAGCATCTAAATCTGGATCAATACCAGCAAAAACATCTCTGAAGAGGGTTCGAGCACCATGCCAAATGTGCCCGAAAAAGAAAAGCAGAGCAAAGGAAGCATGTCCAAAAGTAAACCAACCCCTTGGACTGCTACGAAAAACACCATCGGATTTCAAAGTAGCACGATCTAATTCAAAAATTTCCCCCAATTGAGCGCGTCTAGCATATTTTTTCACAGTAGCAGGATCACTATAACTAACCCCATTTAGTTCACCACCATAGAACTCGACGGTTACGCCGACTTGTTCGACACTATACTTCGATTCTGCCCTTCGAAAAGGAACATCAGCTCTAACAATTCCGTCTCCGTCGACTAAAACAACAGGAAATGTTTCAAAAAAAGTAGGCATACGCCGTACAAAAAGTTCATGCCCTTCTTTATCTCTAAAGATAGGATGTCCTAACCACCCAACAGCTATTCCATCTCCGTTGTCCATTGAGCCTGCTCTGAACAATCCACCTTTTGCCGGATTATTGCCAATATAATCATAAAAAGCCAATTTTTCAGGAATTTTAGACCAAGCTTCGGATAAACTTTGATTTTCGGCTAGCCCATCACTAACTCTTCGATAAATTTCTTGTTGAAAGTACCCTTGATCCCATTGATAACGAGTTGGACCAAATAATTCAATCGGGGTAGTTGCTGAACCATACCACATAGTTCCAGCAACTACAAAAGCTGCAAAAAAAACAGCAGCGATACTACTGGAAAGGACGGTTTCAATATTTCCCATACGCAATCCTTTGTATAGACGTTGGGGCGGACGGACACTAAGATGGAATAGACCCGCTAATATGCCCAATGTCCCTGCTGCAATATGATGAGAGGCTATTCCTCCCGGAACGAAAGGATCAAAGCCTTCAACACCCCACGCTGGATTTACAGCTTGTACCTTTCCGGTTAGTCCATAAGGGTCCGACACCCATATTCCAGGACCGTACAATCCGGTTACATGAAAAGTGCCAAAGCCAAAACAAGCCACCCCTGAGAGAAATAAGTGAATTCCAAAGATCTTGGGCAAATCCAAAGATGGTTTTCCTGTACGTTCATCACAAAAAATTTCTAGATCCCAATACACCCAATGCCAGATAGCTGCCAAGAAGCACAAGCCAGAAAAGACAATATGGGCCCCGGCCACACCTTCATAACTCCAAATACCCGGATTGGTTATAGTTCCTCCTGTGATGCTCCAACCACCCCACGAGTTGGTTATTCCTAAGCGAGTCATGAAGGGTATAACAAACATACCTTGTCTCCACATTGGATCAAGAACGGGGTCCGAGGGATCAAAAACTGCTAATTCATATAAAGCCATCGAACCAGCCCAACCCGCAACTAAAGCCGTATGCATTATATGGACAGACAGCAAACGACCGGGATCATTTAATACAACGGTATGAACACGATACCAAGGTAAACCCATGGAAAAACACCTTCCTTTATTTTATGAATGAATAAATAAACACTATGTAACTTTATTGCACTGGAAAAACTCTGTTATAAACCTTCCTTTTTCGGCGGATTATCTCGGAGAAAAGATAAATATTTTTTTTTCTAGTCTTTGAGTAATAATTTAAAAATTCTGTTTGTAGGAAGAAAGAGAAGCAGATCTATTCTATACCCGATAAGTATCAATATGCAATGGGGTTTTGATCTCATTTTATCTGAGCAACTGCATACAAATTTGTTTAGAACTTAAAGACATGGAATATATTGCATAAATAATCAAAACCAATTAAAATAATAATATTTCATGGACGTTGATAAGATCCTTCCATTTAGCAGCACCTTAGGATGGGGTAGCCTTCAAGTTAAGGGCGAGGTTCAAAAAAATTAGAATTAGAATATATTCTAATAATTCAAATATATTATAATACAAACCAATTCTAATTTTTGAAGACAAAAAATGTCTTCTTATGCTTTCATATCCATCTTACTTGCTTGCAAATAACTTGCAATTCTTGCAAGTTAAGTAAGTTAACTAGAGTTGCAAGTTAAGTAAGTTAACTAGAGTTGCAAGTTAAGTAAGTTAACTAGTAGCTTACTTACTTGGTTCATTACACGCTTTAATTTCAAAATATGCCTATTGGTGTTCCTAAAGTTCCTTTTGAGGATTCTGAAGACGACTTTCTTTACGAAGAAGAGAGAGAGATATCGGAAGAAGAGGATATTTGGCTTGACCTATAGTGCGCCTTGCCAGGTAGATTGGGTCATATGGGATTGTCCCGTTATCTCGCACTAGAAAGATATACCCTGTTTTGGCCAAAAAGATGGATTAAAGCATCCAAAATTTGGAGCCTAATATGCAATGAAATCAAATGGAATCTATGCTTTTGGGGTATCAAAATGACATCATGAATTCAAATTCAAATAACTTATGGTTACGTTCTTTGGAGCAATAAAATAAAGTATCCAGACTCCATTTAAAAAAGCAACGGTTTTCTAATCTATGATTCCTACTTGTACCTTATATACTGTATATAATATTATACTGTATATAATATACTATATATACTGTATATAATATACTATATATATACTTTATATACTTTATATACTATATAGAAATAATATATATATTTACGAAATATCTAATTTCATAAATTAATAAATTAAATAGGACCCATTTCTATAATCCAGAATCAATCGAATATTATGCACCAAGTAATCCAATATTTGGTAGAAGACATGAATTGAAAAAGGGAAGTTGTAGAAAAAAAGATGGAGTATGGGGACCATTTGCCCTATATGTGCAAATAAAAAAAGGAAAGATCTTTACTTGGAGGAGAACAGAAACCTAAAAGAATTGAATAAACCCATTCAGAAACAAGAAAATGCCTTCGTGATTGAAATTGAATCTCGATGAAAGAATAGATCAATGAGAAGTTAGTTTGATAAGTTTAAAAAAGTGAATTCTTATTATAGTTCTCGAAAAATTAGAGTTCTAGAGAAACGAGTCAAAACTAATTTTTCTTAAAAAAAAAAAAAAAAAGGGCCATTCAATAGAACCGAAGTTCTAGTTATAATAACAAAAAAAAGAGAGAGCTGTAATATATACATTGATCGCAATTTTTGTTGAACCGTATGCATTAAAAGGGGCATGTACGGTTCCTAGGAATTAGAGTTTTATCCTAATCAATATCAATTGCCTTTATAGCGAAAGAATACTTTTTTTAAATCGCAAAATTAATAACGAGCTCACAACCAACATTATTAGTCTTCTGTTATATCTCAGTGGTGAAGATGATGACGAAGATGTAACTATGTTTATAAATTCCCCCGGCGGATTTCTACAGCCGGGACTATCCATTTATGACACGATGCAAAGTCTCCCCTTGGAGATACGGACAGTAGGCCTAGGAATGGTTGCTTCAACGGCATCTTTAATCCTAGCCGGAGGAGAAACGGAGAAACGTTACGCATTCCCTCACGCTAGGATAATGATCCATCAACCTGCTGGTGGTAGTTCGATCGAACTACCAAGCGAACTCGCCTTGGACGCAGACGAGCTATTGGCCTTGCGCGAGAGGGTACTAATGGAGTATGCCTACCAAACAGGAAAAGATCCCGAGATTATATCTCGGGACATGGAAAGAGATCATTTTATGTCAGCACAAGAAGCTAAAGATTATGGAATAATTGATCGTATACTAACTAAAAACAGAGAGGATGGAAATTACAGATAAAAAAAAGAATAATAGTGGATTTGGAGACAAAGCCCGGAATTTGCGGCAAATTCCGGGCTTTGTCTTTCATTCCTCTAATTCACATTGGTATAATTCCCCACTGCTTATGTCCGGCTGAATTAATTGAATAGAACCTATTATTGGATAGAATATAAAAATAGTAATATAGAAATGTTTTCTAATCTAAATACAATAATTGTTTTTATTTAATTAATTCATAACCATCTGGTTAGGATTAATCTAAACCAGCCCATTACACATACGATTGAACATGCCAACTATTAAGCAACTTATTAGAAACACAAGACAGCCAGCCAGAAAGGTGAAAAAATCCCCCGCTCTTGCGGGATGTCCTCAGCGACGAGGAACGTGTACTAGGGTGTATGTGCGACTCGTTTAGATCATCGGTTGGGACAGAAGAAAATAAATCATTTTTCCATTTCCCACGATTAGTGATGAATAGAAATAGGATAGACTAGAAGAACCACTCATTTTGATCTTTTATTTAAACTAAAAAAAGATCTATCATACCATTCTATTTTCTATTTTATATCAAATTTATGGTTTTCATTGGTGAAAATGGAATCACCTCCTTTTTTAATTTAAACTGCGAAAGAATACCCCATTGGTATAAAATGATTCTATATTAAGTTAAGCAGGGTAAACCTATTTAAATTAAAAGACCAAAAAAAGGCCCCTTTTCTTGTAAGAACGGACGCCGAGGGTCAGCTAATTTAATTAGCTAATCTTCATAATTAAATACCGTTACTGTATAGATGGATCTCGGTGTGAAAGACCTATCGCTGGCTAATTCATAGCTAGAGCCAAAGAGTGTGAACTATACAAGTTAACAAAAACATTGATTAAATGATTAAATGAAGAAGGAGCTCCGGTGTATAGAGAAGACCTCACCGTTTAGTTTAAGAAGTAACCATAGAAACGACGGAACCCACTATTTCTTTAGTAATTTATATTTACTATTTTTATTTTACTATTCTTACTCTTAGTATTATTATTTACTATGTTTTTGTTTGATACCTAGTATCAATACATATTTCTTATTTCTAGGAAAAAGAAATATTCCCTAGAAATAAAATTGTGGGTAGGAAGGTTATAGTAGCAAAAGCCGCTGGAATTCTTTTTTTATACATTGGAAGAATCCGTTTTGTTATTCTATAAAAGGGGAAAAGAATAGCTGAAAGAAAAGAAAGCAATTAGTTATTCATCAAAATTTCGCTTATTCAATGACCAGAACTAGACGAGGATATATATCTAATAGGCATAGAACAAAAATTCGTTTATTCGCATCAAACTTTAACGGGGGGCATTCACGACTTACTCGAAGTATTATTCAACAAAAAATAAGAGCTTTAGCTTCGGCTCATCGGGATAGAGATGGGCAAAAAAGAAAATTTCGGCGTTTGTGGGTCACTCGAATAAATGCAGTAATTCGCGAGAATATGATATCTATTAATTATAATAGATTAATAAACAATATCTACAAAAGGCAGTTGCTTCTTAATCGTAAAATACTTGCACAAATTGCTATATTGAATAGGAATTGTCTTTATACGATTTCAAATAACATCCTAAACACCACCACATAAAATTTTAAAATAAAGAAATTTGAACGAACCTATCAGAATAATTTACATCGAATTCCCGGGAAAATGAATTAGTAGAAGGTAGAATAGAACTTTATATGATAAAATAGGATACTAATATGATCAATCTCGTAGTCAAACTGAATAAAAACATTCAAAAAAAAAATTTGTTCTTTCCCAATTCGTTTTTTTTTCTTCATATTTTTCAATCTATGTTTAAGTTCGGATTCGAATTTTGATTCAATTGAAGAGTAAATAAATCTATTTTTTTCTGGTTCGAGGACCAGTAGTTCTAGCAAAAAAATTCCTTTTTGCTTTCTCGTTTTTAAGAATTCGAGGACCAGTAGTTCTAGCAAAAAAATTCCTTTTTGCTTTCTCGTTTTTAAGAAAAGGTAATAAAGATAAAATACGAGCTTGTTTTATAGCAATAGTAATTAATCGTTGTTGTTTTAAAGTCAATCTATTCACCCGCCTAGATAAAATTTTTCCTTGTTCACTAATAAATTGACTAATCAAACCCAGGTTTCGATAATCAATTCGATCCCCCGATTGGATCGGGGGCAACCGTCTACGAAAAGATCGCTTGGACTTAAGAAAACGTCGCTTGGACTTAAGAAAAGGTCGCTTGGACTTAAGAAAACGTCGCTTGGATTTATCCATGATTTGTTTATTCCTTATTTTATTTGAAAACTCCTATTTCGTTCGATCGGATCAAAAAAGATAATGATGAAAATTGGAAACGGAAGGAATAGGCTTCTCTTTGTTTCTATTTAAATAGAGAATATATCTTAACATCTTATATGTTACTAGGCCGTGCCATTTTGCATTTTGCTTGTAAAAGTGACAAGCAGATGATGAGATTCCTTCTATTTCTTTATCTCCCCATGAATCGTATGTTTGTAACAACAGGGACAGAATTTTCTCAATTCCAATCGACTAGGCGTATTGTGTCGATTCTTTTGAGTAATATATCTGGAAATTGAAATACCTGTTGATTTCTTATTAACACTCTTTCGAACACAGTTGGTACATTCCAAAATAATCTGTACTCGATTATCTTTTCCCTTGGCCATGAACCTCCTCTTTTGTTTTTAGTTTGGTTGCTTTTTATTCCTTCAACGCTTTTATTTTCCAATTTGTATTTCCGATTTGAAGTGAAGAAAAGAAAAAAATCGAAGTTACTAAATGAAATCCAATTAGGCCAACTCGAAATCCAATTAGGAAGGATTTCGTTGTAATCAATCTAGTAATAAGTTATAATACAATAATTTTAAATAAAAGTCTATTTCGATTCAAAGTTGAGATTCGAATTGAACTAGAGTATTGTAGTTAAACATCTTGGATGATATTGTTGTCTTAACCACATTTACGCTTTCGTTCTCTTACTCTTAATTTGATCTTAATTTGATTGAAATGAATTTACTTAAATACTTAAAAAAAAAAGCCTGGGACCTAGTTTTGTTGAGTTTGAATTCAGTTTTAATCTTTCTCTTTTATAACTATAATGTATTGTAATTTAAAAACAAAAAAAAAAAGAAGAGGGGGATAGTAGTCCCAGATATTGAATTGTATCTCTAATATTCTTACCCCCCCCCGTATTACGTATTAATAACTAGAATGAAAAAAAGGGGAATGTTAACGCATCCGGGAAAAAACGATTGATCTCTATCAATAGACCTGCTAAAGACCCGAACCATAGAGTACTTATTACCGGCGCAACGGATAGATATGTTTTTAAATCTCGCATTCTCAATACTCCTTATTTATTGTAAATTGTATTTATTGTAAATTCTAATTTAGAAATAGAATTTTTATTCATTTCATATTTATAGTAATACTCTTTTTATTGAAATACATATAGGATCGAATAGATATCTTCACGTCCACTTGTATTTGTTTTGCACACAGAATCCCTAATTCAAATTGAAGAATGATTTCCTATTTCATAGATAGGATTTTCTTTTTCTTGTTCTTGTCTTTTTCTTGTTCTTGAAAAAACCGTCTGTTCCACCCCAGCATTCGCGAAATGGACAGTGGGTTTCCTATATTTCCTATATATATTTTTATTTTTCATATTTTTATTTTTCATATTTTTATTTTGATATGTCGAGAAGGTTATTATTATATTATAGGATACTATTTCTTTATGAGACCAAAAAGAAAAAATGGCAAGATAAGTTGTGTATATCAATGGAGAAAATGAAATAAGTATGTGGAAAACAAGACGGGGATTCTCTACAATTACATTGTAAACCAATTGAAAGGGATGTAGCGCAGCTTGGTAGCGCGTTTGTTTTGGGTACAAAATGTCACGGGTTCAAATCCTGTCATCCCTACCTATTACTTCGCCCCTGAGCAATAAGAAAAAATCCATTGAGATCAATTCCAATTGGATATACCGAATCTTTCATTTTTATTCGATTATATAGAAGAATATATAGGCCTTCAAGATGGATTGTGAAGTTAATTAAAAAAAACAAATAATAGCTTTCCTTACAGCTTTTTTGTGATTAAGAAAGCGCTCTTAGTTCAGTTTGGCAGAACGTGGGTCTCCAAAACCCAATGTCGTAGGTTCAAATCCTACAGAGC